CTGGATGCGTCGGATCCCCTCATATAAGAAGCTCGCTCTTGACCCGATCATTTACACATTTTGTGGGCGGCGCACCTGCTCTATTGTTGCTACGCAATAGAAGCCTGCTCATGCAGCGAACTCGAAAAGCTAGGCGCTTTTTCGCCTTCTCTTCGCTCTTGACAGGAGCGCTAATGGACACGGGGAGGGAGCAGGCGAAGCGTGTCGTTCGTAATGGAAAGAAAGAGACCACTACTTTGCCTCTTTGTTGGACCGCCGGCGCGAACACAGTGGTCTCTGACCAGGACCAGGAACCAATTCGAATTTGGATCTTGACATGTCGGTTATTTTTCACCGTAGGCATCTCGCCAGGAAGTTGGTGGGCTCATCATGAATTAGGTCGGGGTGGCTGGTGGTTTCGGGATCCCGTAGAAAATGCGTCTTTTATGCCTCGGGTATTAGCCACAGCTCGTATTCATTCAGTAATTCTACCCCTTCTTCATTCTTGGACCTCGCTTCTGAATACTTTGACTCTTCCATGCTGTGTCTCAGGAACCTTTTCAATACGGTCCGGATTGCTAGCTCCCGTTCATAGTTCTGCTACAGATGATACACGAGGAAGATTTTTATTGCGGTTCTTCCTTCTAATTACAGGCATATCTATGAATCTTTTCTACCAGATGAAGAAGCAGGCATCGGTCCGTATAATATATATAAAAGAGAGAGTTGTGGCGCGAAGTACTCTTGTGCACCTACGTCACTCGGCTCGCGCGCAACCCCGCCCCCTTATGTTATGGAAGAATTTAGCTTCTTCCTGGGTCAGAGCCAGCAATTTCGAACATCGGTATAGGCGGATTTCGTCCCGCAAAAAAACCTCGCGCTTCGGAAGTCCATAACGGGGCGGGGCTGAATGTAGAGCAGTCCGCGCCCTTATTACTTTAAGCCTTTAGCCTTTGATCAGTATATTATTTATTTCTTCGGAAGATGGTCGAGGTAGCTTGCTTCCAAGCCACTGCACTAGATGCGCATGTAGTCGTAGCTGCAGTCCTGTCCTGCCGGTAGCAAAAACAGTAGCATAGCCAAGAAAGCCGGTTTCGGTTTCAGCCGCAAGCAAGTAGTCCAGTAGCCAGAAAGCTAGCAGCAGCAAGGGCAGTGAGCAAGCAAGCGGTAGCCAAGGATAGAGCTTTGAAGCGTGAAGTTGCGGGGTAGCCAGGCGTTCACCAAAGGGGCAGAGCGGTCCAATCAGGCCAGCCCCCTAGAATCACGGAAGAGTCCCGGTCTTTGGATTGACCAGCAAGTGGGAGCTGTCAGGCAGGAAGCTGCATAGGCAGGAAAGGGTGTGGGTCAAGCAGGCTGGTTTCGGCTGTAAGCAAGGCAAGCCTTACTATCTATATGGGGGGGCAGCAAGCACCATTATATTATCATGCAAGAAATTTGAGGCGGTCGGAGAAAGAAAGAGATTATGAAAGCCGTGTTGCTTTTTTTTCATTAAGAAGCTCGAGGATATCGATATCATCAATAAGATAACCTTCACGACTTGTCATCCAGGAACTTGTTCGGAAATACCGTAATGAAAGGAACATAGGAGTTAGTCGCTAGGTATTTGACCAAAGAGGATCGCCCAGTTCCTATATCACTATCACATCACTAAAATACCTCTAGAAGGGGATAGGGCTAACATATGCCAACCCAGGGCGAAAAGGGTTTCCATGGGGGGATGGGGAATGAAAACTATTAGCCCCACACAAGGTTTGTGAATAAGTGATTGTCTGATAATGAGCAAGGAATATCCGTCTTTCTGCTAAACAGGATCTATTAAACTCATAATTCATTAGATCCTTTTGATGAATGTCAACTAAGTATCGTAAGGAAATTGATCCCGGTTGTTCAATCATTTGATAACCAGAGTCATTCTTTGATAAATGATCACTATGAGTCAGACTCAATAGAATTTGATCAATCCTTTTTTCTGTCGTTAAGGTGGAGAACTGAACCAAGAATTCTCTTTCTTCATCATCAATCGAATAACTGTTCGCGACCCAGAATTCTATTTTCTCATCAATCCAATCACCGTTCACGTTTTTTATTTTTCTTATCAATGAATAGATCTCTTTACTTGTACGACTTAGATGTCTCGTATTTCTCGAAAAAATGATTCGATTGATGGGATTTGGTATGATACTTACAAGATCGATGAGATTGATCTTCCAATATTTCTTCTTAGAACGTATTGATTTGACCCCATAAGCGGGACCACCACCCAATAGCATGTTGCCACCAGAAGCAGAACCCCGTATTTCTTCCAGAGAATCTCCTAATTGTTCCAGAACAACTAGAAAGAGATTCTTTAACCAGAAAGAATTCAGTTCAGATGTAGGATACCTATCCAGAAGTTTTCGAAATTCCATCATACATGATGGAATCATCAAAGATTTGATCTTTTCTAACTCTGTCTGTAACTCACTAGAGGCTCGGGAAACAAAGAGAAGATGTATACGAATCAAATATCCAGCAACAAGAAGAAGGAAAAAGATTGAAATTGAATAGAGGAACTCCCGAGCATTTGTTGATCTCAGATGTGCCCATATCAATGGAAAGGGTGACTCATTATTTCGATGAATCATTTCTTCGGACAGAAGAAGATTCTGTAAACATTGATTCGAAATCTCACTTATCAGAATCCATTGTGGAAGAATCTTCTGAGGAATTGGCCCTGATATATCTGATCCATGCATCATATCATGAAAAATGGATACAAATTTTTGACTGCTACTTAGCATCGGCAATAGGTCTGAAAGAGTATCTAAAAGGGTGAAATTGAGATATTTGCACCCTGTCGAAGTAAGGAACCATGGCATATATGTTTGGAACAGATTCCATTTTGAGAGATTTGAAAAATATCGTTGAAAGGTTCTATACATCTGCCCTTTCTCAACGCATTTCTTTAGACAAAGACTCCGTTTTTTCCTCTTTCCGGATGGTAAATATTTCTCAGAACATAGAATGTGAATCAAACCCATGTTTGAATTGAAACGGAGATACTGATGCAAGTTATTCCCTTCTGAATCAGATAGATTCATATCTGAAAGAGGCTGACAATAAGTTCTTTCCAAATTGACTGGTTGTTCCTCTGTTAGAGGTGTTGCAGAAATGTCTGCGATCGAGTAAATAGCTCTACGAACGAATGGATCGGATCGAATTGGAAAATGGAAAGATTTGTACAAGTTATATGTTTCATCACCACTTTGTGGGGAATCGTTAGGTATGAAGATGTCAGATACCTGTGACTCGATTGGTGAAATAGTCTCTCTCTCCAAAAAAAGAGATTTTTTTTTACCGACACACAAAGAAAAGATTTTGTTGCGAATGGACAAGATATTGAGGAATTGCCCATATGTAAGATCATAATTATTGATACGGGTCTTTTCCACATAAAAGGGGAATCTTTTGTTACAATAGAACCAGAAGTGATGTGGATCATTCAAGAATCGAAGTCGATTTGCTTTATAAAAAGAAGATATCAATGAACTTCTATGAAATGGTTTCACGGGATTCCGCCGATTGTCTCGATCGTGGGATATCATTGAGAAATAGGAATCCGTGTTATCAAAGGATTTCCTGCGATTCTTTCTAGTATGGAATGAGTCAATCATCCGCTTTGGTATCTTTTTGAACAAAAATGGTAATATTGTTCCTCCATTGATCAAGGATTTCGGTCTTTGCGAAGTATCATGATCATCCAATAAGAAGGGTTTCAATTTCTTCAAATGAACGATTTGAACACCTATGGATTCTAACAACTGATTGCAGAGTTGATCATTCGGACCTTTCAATTCATAGGTGTGGATCTCGGACCTATGAATGGGGATATTCCCGATACTCACAAAGAAAAGGGGGAGTAACTTGGACAAAAAGGGAAGTGACTTGGACAAAAAGAAACGAAGTGGCTTAGACAAATCTTCTTTGTCGATAGCCTCGGACCAATCAATCGAATATTGATTAATACATAATCGATCGAACACTACTTGCACTACTTGAAAACGATTCTTCTGTTCAGAAACGAAATGTTTCTGGAAATTCTTGCTCCCATTGGACCATTTGTATCTATATGCATCAGGATCCCGATTCATGGATATCTCAGTTCGAGAAATAAGAGGATCAAACCATTTCTTCTGAATCTTTTTAAAATTCGATAAATGTTGGTTGATCGTATATTTCATTATAGTTATATGATTCAGAGTATCATTTCCTATTTGATCCCCTTGAATTCCATATTCGAAGTTGCGATCGGATCTATTCATTAAAAAGAATCGATTCGATACATTTCTTATGTACCCGTAGGTGCTATATTGGATTTGAATCAGATTTCGTATCAATCTATATTGATTGACTGCCTCCATTATGTTGTTGCTAGCAAATACCGCTGTTTTTAGTTTTGGATCTTCCAAATCATTCCCGCAGTAGATCCGGGCCGATTTTTTTCTGATCCTTCGAGAAAAGGATTCATTCTCCTCATAAAAAAGAGGAGGTAGAACCAATAAAGATTTCTTTTTCGATTCATCTCTGGAGTTGAATACCTCATTCAAGAATCTTTTTTGATCCAACCCGTAGGAATCAATAGAAAAGGCAAATCCCCTATGATACACCAGATCAGGCTCGGTTATTGATAGAGTGAATAGATCCGCCATTTCTGGGAATCTCTCTTCTGATTCAAAATCGTGGTGTAACGCGTATCCCCCTTTGTTCCGGTCATGGAATAGATGAAAGAAATCAAAAAATGGATTTTTGTTCAAGAATGAAATCTTATTGGAACTGTCCATATCCGGCTCATCCTTCGGAACCAGATCCGGGATGTGATATGGTTCCGAGGGATGAATTGAGACGGTATTTTGTAAATACGTAATTATCTTGAATATATCAACCATTTCCTTATTTTCCGCTCGCCTGGAAGGGACAAAAGAAACATCTTGTTTTTTATTCTTCTGATCTCTAGTGAACCTCTCGGTAGAATTCGAACCCAGATGAAGTTCTGACCATCTGTCAGAGAAAAAAGAACGAATTGATCTTGTAGGATTCCCAAGAAATTCTTCGATTTCTTCCGGAAGCAGATGATTATTCATCCGCTTCTCAGGTTCCGTGAATAGCCAGGACATGGAGGAAGATCCAAAAAGGCATTTCGGGAATCGATCTGATTCTATCTCTGTTCGTTCCGTTTGAAGAAAGGAAGGATCCCAAAGAATCGATCTCTCTTTTAGTTGCTGAATCTCTGTTTGATCGATCAATGTGTGATATTCTGAATCCTCATTTCTAACGGAATCGAAATGATCTCTGGATTGATCAGAATAAAATCCTTTCCATTGGCTAGAATCCGTTACTTGAACAAAAATAGATCTTGTGGAATCATATTGAATATTTGACAATACATTCCGTACCTTGCTAAAAAACCGATCCTTGTTTACCAACCACACATTGTCTAACCAAATCCAATTCTCTCTCGAGACGTTCCTCAAAAAATCCGATTCGTGCTGATTCTTCCCCCAACTAACGAAGAGATCTTGGCGGAATTGCCACATATGAAATTGAGCACAATTTTGCAAAGAGATACCCCACTTGTTTCTCGAGAAGAGATGGGAAACATGCTCAATATCATTGGATTGCATAGTTGCCCCAGCTCCTTGTTGTTTGAAGAAACTCTTCCCCTCAATTGGTCTTTTTTCACGAAAAGCAGACATGAGATAACAAATCAAGCCTTTCCCTAAGATTTCGAATAGCTGTCCCGAATTCAAGTTGATTATGTTTCGTTTCTTCCTCGGAGAAAGACGATCAAACAATTCCCAATCATGGTCCTTGCGGATCGGATCATCCGTATAGGATAAAAAAAGAAACTCCAGATATTTGCTATCTTTCTCTTTGAATGAGATCTCAATTCCAGCTACGGTTTCATTAGATATCTGCCAACTAGAATCCCTCTTTTTTCCGATCCGGTTCCTCCACCACCGCGAACCCCGGTTAGATTCAGGCATGATACACTTCTTCTTTATTGGGAAAACCCAAGTCCTCTCTTGCGGTTGCGGATCCATGAAACAACTCTCATCAATCTTTTTCCCTTTTTCCAGATACAGGAGCGAAACAATCAACCTCGGAAGACCAAATCTTCCAATGTCTCATTTCTGGGTCCAATGGAATGAATAGGTATAGGAAGAAGCCCCATCAACATGAAGGGTCCAAGGGAACTGCAGCATTTCTGTCGGAGGTGGCTCGGAAGTAAAGAGTTTGGCGATGAAGTTGGCGAGTGCCTGAGCTTTGATGGCCATCCGAGGAACAAAGCTGATATCAAACTCCCCAAGCTCGATTGACCATTGAGTAATCGACCGGAAACATCGGGTGAGTAGTGGATGCGCTGGAGAGGTTCATTGGTGACCACCTGGATGGAATGTGCCTGAAAGTAGGGCTAGAGTTTCCTAGCCACAACGATTAAGGCTAGGTACAACTTCTCCAAGATAGGATACCTGGTATCTGCTCCCGCCAAGACATGACTCACATAGAAGACAGGATGCTGAATCCCGTCTTCCTCACGAACCAGTACCTCAGACACGGTGGCGTCTGCAGCCGGGTGAAGGAGCAGGAATTCTGCTTCCCTCGGGGCACTGAGAATCGAGGCGGTAGTGAGGTACTTCTTGAGAGCGGCAAATGCGTCTTCACACTCCTGTATCCAAACTTTTGCTTTTCCCGGAGACATTTGAAGAAAGACAGACACTTATCCCTAGATTTAGAGATAAACCGACCGAGGTCGGCCACTCGACCAGACAAGACAGGCGCTGGACTTCTGAAACTGTCGGGGGGGGCATGTCAAGGATCATGGCGATTTTGTCGGGTTGGCTTCCATCTCTCGAGAAGGGATCAGATAGCCAAGGAATTTGCCCGATGATGCTCCGAAGGACCGGATTGAGCCTCATTTTGTACTGAAGCATGGTATCGAAAGTTTCTCGGTGATCGTGAAGGTATTGCACAGGAGTGGGGCTCTTAACCAGGATGTCCTCGACGTACGCATTAAGGTTACGGCCCCGCTTACCCTTGAAAACAGTGTTGACCATTCTCTAGTAGGTTGCGCCTGCGTTCTTCAAGCTTTAATGTAAGGGGGGTTGTAGCAGTAGGTGCCGAAGTCCGTGATGAAGGCCGTTTTCTCCTTGTCCTCCATAGCCATCTTGATCTAATCGTATCTGGAGAATGCATCGAGGAAACCCTCACTATATAATATAATGTGCTGAAGCTAGCGGTTCGATCGACCAGAGCGTCGCTACGAGGGAGAGGATAAGAGTATTTGGGGCATGCAGTGTTCGAATTGGTAAAGTCGACGCACATGCGCCACTTGCCGTTGCTTTTCTTCACAATTACTACATTGGCTAGCCAATCGAGATATTGGACTTCACGGATGAACTATTAATGGGGGCCTTTTCCGGGTACAAGTAATACAGTTTCTTACAGGTCAATCAGTTCTAAGCTTGCTGGCGCCTAGTGCTACGTCCTACTCCTACTCTTTCTCCAGGAAACAAGATAAAGAATCTAAATCTAAGTAGAGGTACCGCTTCCATCGCCGTAGAGGGGTGGATACCCGGTCTCCGAGGCGCCGTAATTGGAAGGGGTATTATGCATCCATAAAATTAGCTTAGGCAAGAAGACCAAGTGGGGGAGTGCCTTTGCCTTACAGGCGAAAGACTTCCGACACTATGTTTGACAACTTTCTAGACCCCTTACCCTTAGCCTTAGATGAGGCAGGAGTGGGTTTTTCTAAGGCTCTCCTTCAGAGAGTCAATGCTCTTCAATTATTGCATTACAATAGAGGACCCTTAAAATTCTCCACTAGAGAGGAGAAAGAAAGACTCTATTCTATTGTATGGGAGTACGCCAACCTCCAGAATAACATTTTCGTTTTTTTTTTGTTTTTTGGTATGCCGCTCCGCTTTCAAGGAGCGAGAGATTGGGCTGTGGTGATGATGGTTATAGGATTTGAACCTATTTTAATCTATTTAGTGATCAGTCTGCTACTTTCTTTGATCCCACTAGGTCTTCCCTTTCCATTTGCTGGAAATAGTTCGACCTATCCAGAAAAATTGTCGGCCCACGAATGTGGTTCCGATCCCTCCGGTGATGCCAGAAGTCGTTTCGATATACGATTTTATCCGGTTTCTATTTTATTTATTATCCCTGATCCGGAAGTCACCTTTTCTTCTCCTTGGGCAGTACCTCCCAACAAGATTGATCCGTTTGGATCTTGGTCCATGATGGCCTTTTTCTTGATTTTGACGATTGGGCCTCTCTATGAATGGAAAAGGGGTGCTTCGGATCGGGAGTAAGCACTAGTTCAAGGGAAAAAAAAGGGGGGAAAGGACATAGGAAAGAGGGATGCATGCCTACTTTTCACCCTCGCGGGATCGCGACCCTTTGTCCCGGCCATTGTAGCACGTGTGTCGCCCAGGGCATAAGGGGCATGATGACTTGACGTCATCCTCACCTTCCTCCGGCCCTCAGCAGCTCGAATACAATACAAAAGTTCCCCTTACCTCCGGGTCCAATTCGGACTAAAACCTCGCTAATCAATCACCCGCTCTTGAGGTCATTGTTTTAGAAGACGGTCGCACCAGCCATCGGGTCGAGCATGTCGTCGAGCCGAGGTAACGGGAACCGATACTGAATGGTAATCTTGTGGATGGCTTGGCTGTCGACTCACATCCTCCATGACCCCTAAGAAGGAGGGGTCAGGAGTGCGGGTACAGCACAACGGCTGAGACTCTCTCGCACGTAGCCCTTGTTGAGCAACTCTTCAACTTGTAGTCCACCAGGAAAAAACCCTGAGTTCCGTCTGAGCCCGGGCTTGTCAACCGAATGGAAGACTGATGCCTCTGATTTATGTTCAGCATTAGGGTCCTTCACATAATCTCCCACCGTGCCCCTTCCTCAATGAGTCACGAGCGAGCCATGCCACATTGCATGGGAGGAACTGATCCTTCACTTCCTCTTCCTTTTTGATTTGAGCTTTCGATTGACGGCTGTCCGTCCGGCTCCATCCGGGTTCTCCTTCGCATCACCGGTCAGATACATGCTGGTGATGGTGACCTTTTTCTCTTCCGCGGCACGGAGAGCCTTTTTCTCTTCCATGTCCCACAGAAAATTCTCGTTTAGATCGATGTTTATCTGCTTGTTGTCCGGGCCTGAGCTCCACAGGGAGAATCCCCAGAGGGGGCCCGGCCCTCCCCTCTTTTGGATAAAGAGAAGAGAAAAGTAGGATTAGCCAAATCACTTGATTTGATCTACTTGATTTTCTCTATATGATATTCCATTCCTTTTTTTCATTCCGGTCTCATATCAAAAAAAGTGCCTTTCCTGGCCCCGGTTATGAAAGATTTCGACTTCTTTCTTGATCTTTTCTTTCATAATGGATTTACCTGAACCAATACATGATATTCTTTTAGTCTTTCTGGGATCAGTTCTGATATTAGGAGGTCTAGGAGTAGTATTACTTACCAATCCCAATGAAAAGGAAGAAGTCCCACGTGTCCCGATGCGAAGAATAGCCCTACTTTCGATGCATCTTTCCCACAGTCAAGTCTTGATTCATCCTATTATGGCTACATAGTTCGATCCTTTAGTGAAAGCAACTGTCTCATCTCTTGCAGTTCCTTCTGGGCATCTTCGATGAGTTGGATCAGAGCTTTTCCTTAGCTATGTCCCTTAGCCAATTGGACAGCTTTATGAATCCAATCATATTCTTGCCGTTCATTCCATAGATGTCTCGCCTGCTAATCCTGTGCTAACTCTTAGCAATACAGTCAAGACCGGTAATCCCGCATCTGAGATCAACCTATGCCATTTCACGTCGCAAACAAGCCCTTCTTGAACATCACTAATGGATTCACTGTCCATTTGCCCTTCTTTGAGCGCACTAGTTGCCTTTCTCGGATAATTTGGAAGTTGTCTTCGCCCCTTCTTCTAGCTCTATCAATTCCTTTTGAATAAGGGAAAAGAGATAGATATGAAACACAAGGTCTTCTTCCTTACTTGCACCTGGCTCAAGGCGAGAACGAGTGAAAACCCGGAAATCGTAAACAGCTCAGAAATCTCTGACTTTCAGATCCCAAGTGACATGAACGGCCTGACTGTTGCCGGAATGGAAGGAATAAGCACTCAGTTCGGATCAATAGAAGGCTTGGGGCAGGGGAAGAGGGGCAGGGCGTAGCGAATATCTTGGTCCTTTCGAAGCAGAGATTTGTACGCCCGGTTTCGGCTTGACTGCTTTTCTGGGTTTCCTTTTTGTTAGAAGGGAGAACTCAAGGATATCCCTCCCGGTAGCAAGGTCAATGGATTTCGGAAAGAAAGATCCCACGTCCCATACGAAAGAAAGACCAGGCGATAAAGAATCAAGAAAGAAGGCTATGGGGAAAGATCCGGGCTTGCTTCGCATAGGCTACACAAGCCAGAAAATCTCTTTAGAGAAGCAAAGTCCTAATCAAAGCTGCAAGGTCAGTCAATTCTTTCTCTGAGGATAGATCCAAAGTGTCAGCGATTTAGGTGTTGGAGGACGGCTAGAAGGGAGCGAAGGATCTCTTCTTTTTGATTGTCGGTAGCAACAAAGGAAGTGGTAGCAGTTTCTTAAGTAGAGTCGGCGGTAGCTGGGAACTCTGATTTGGTTTCCTAACATAAAAAGAAGCTCATTCTCTTTTTTAGCTTAGCACGAACTAGGAAGAGTCTATCGAAGCCATAGGCCAAGCAATTAGACTGATCTTCAGTCCTTCTCCCCCGCACCAAAAAGGGCGTGACGTTCAGGCTTTCTGACTCGCGGAAATAGGCTAATGCTATGCCTACAAGTCAAAGTCAGCTCCTCCTCCAACTGTCACAATTGTCATTTGACTGATTAAGGAAATCGGGGTGGAATGCGACTCCACCAATCTCCTCTGGAGCAAGGAAAAGCAACTCTACCTGGTATCGGTAACGATTCACATATTATATTCTTTTGATTGAGAGAGGGGAAACCGAAAATAGAGTGGCCTAGCAAAAAAAAAAAGCAAGGCAAGGGATGAAGGAGAAGTACCCGGGGTCTCCCATTCACAGGCGAGAAATTCCTGAGGTCAGAACGTGCCATCCGAAAGAAAGTCTGACTTAGGATGAAGTGAGCCTTGGGCAAGAAGAATTCCATGCTCTATACAAGATTCAAGGGCTATAGTCTGAATAGAAGGGAGCTTGGGCAAGTCAGCTAGGAATTTCGTATAGTGTCAGATAGAAAGCGGGCATATCCCCCAATTCTAAAGAATCCCCTCTTAGCTACAGTAGAAGAGAAAGTACCTTATCCTGTCTACCAAGCAAGCCAAGAAGAAACTTACATCAATAGCATTTTTCGAGAATCAGATGTGGCACTTGAAGAATATCATATAGCATATAGTAAGTTGAGGTAAGTGATTCAATGTAATGTAGTTCAGAAAGACTTATTCTTGCCCTTAGACAAAATGAGCTCCCCCTTTCCTTCCGTTGGTCAACAACCAACCACAGCTCTCTATAGTTCTGAACTACTCGTACAGGAAGGAGTCTTTCTCAAACCGTAGGGTGATTTTTTCGTTTTTTAATGCCTCAACTGGATAAATTCACTTATTTTTCACAATTCTTCTGGTTATCCCTTATCTTTTTTACTTTCTATATTCTAATATGCAATGATGGAGATGGAATACTTGGGATCAGCAGAATTCTCAAACTAAGGAAGCAACTGCTTAAGCACCGGGGGAACAAGATCTGGAGCAACGACCCGGAAGATATATCGAGAAAAGGTTTTAGCACCGGTATCTCCTATATGTACTCCAGTTTATTCGAAGTATCCCAATGGTGTCAGCTTTTATATTCAAGCGACTTATTGGGAAAAAGGAGTCAATTTCTCTCTAGTTTCGGAGAAATAAGTGGCTCACGAGGAATGGAAAGAAACATTCGCTATTGGATCTCGAAGTCCTCATATAACACTTCTTCGTTAAGGATAAGGCGGATCACTTGTAGGAATGAAATAATGCTCATTCATGTTCCACACGGCCAAGGAAGCATCTGGGAGTAATAAAAGATGGATCTCATTTCTAACTGGACAACCTTTGGGATACCATTCGTCATGGCCCCTCAAAGCGCTTACCCACAATATGTTTGGTTTGGTATGCAGCAGAACAAGTATATCCAAACAGACTATTTCGTGATTATGCCATTTTAGGAGACGACATTGTTATTGCCGACTCATTAGTGGCACATCTTTATGCCTCATATATACAGAAATTAAGAGTTTCAATTTCCTACGGGAAATCTGGAATTTCTAGTACTGGGTGTATTGAGTTTGCTAAGCGCTTCCGGGTAAAGGGTATGTCTTTCGACATATCGGAGATTTCCGTCAAGGCTTTGTTGAATGTACATCATCCCGTAGGACTGTACGCGAGTATGGTCTCTTTTCCTGGTCGTAGATTATCTACATATCTGCGACTAGGTGGTGCAGGATACTTTGTTTTGGGAAGTATACATAGTACTCGGTCCAAAAGATGGAACCGTATACTATGTCTATGGAGGAAACGCTTGCCCTTTGAGTTATGGTTGAATAATGGTCTACCTTTGGACCCTTATATCCGAGGTCATCTTATTACGTTTTTGCGTAATAAGTTGAGACCTCGTGATATTTGCCTGCCTCCGGATCAGGTGTACTTCTCTACAGAACAAATGGACTGTAAGGAGTATACTCAGATTCGAGGCTGGATGGTCTTATGGTTGGACTATCTTAAATGGTATAGTCGTCAGGCTTTGTCTGAATGGGTAACCTTTGAGCAACTCATGAATGCGCCAGTCATAACATCTCATTGGAGAATCAAGCGACGTGAAGAAATTCTCGTTCGCTTTGGTTACTGAATGAAGTGCTATGATATGGTTCAACTCATGACGCGTTCGGGGCCAATCCTTCCATTCAAACCAGTTATCCGATATGGGTACCTGTAGGGAGGTGAAGGTAATACTGGTTTCTTAGTCTGGCTTTAGAACAGATAATCCTATAGCCAGTTTAAGTTTCCTGTTTAGGATATGAGATATATTTATCTTCAGATCAATTCGATTTTAAAGAATATACTCAATTAAGAGGTTGTAAAGTGGATGGATGGTTAGTTGGCTTGACTATGTACGTTGGTATTGGGTTGTGGCCAAAAATCCTGAGGTGACTCTTGAAACACTATGCGAGTCTCCTCTCATCACCCGAAATTGGAAGGTGGACCAAGTCAATCATGAATTGGTGAGGTTCGGCCTGAAGATGAGGATGTATGATTTGGTTGATAAGCTAGGTTTGTCATACTCAGTAGTGTGTTTTCCAGCACCTCCTGATGTATAGCAGTTTGGTTTCAGAGAACTCCTATCTTGTAATTTTGAATGAAGGCCATGCCCTGATAAGGCATGTTCTTGAGGTTTTCTCCAGAAGTGGAGTTTACCTTATGCCATCAAAATATAAGATTCGATTCCTCGTAAAATAGCCAAGCTTCATTTCCATTCTTTAGAGGGCTAAAAAAAGTGTGAGCTTTTGGCTGACACCTAGCCCCCCAGCAATCTTTATTGCATTTTGTTCTATTCGGTTTGAAAAGTGCCTTTTTCGAGGTCCTGTGCAAAAAAAAACAATTATTTTCTGGTATACTTACAGCCTTGGGGAATTTCGGGAATTGCCACTAAGATGTATTCATAAAAGATCTTTCTGCTTTTTCTCTATTTTTTTAGAAGTCCTTTTTTCTTATTATACCGGCTAACCTATCTACTCATACTATGGGTTACGTTACGTGAAAAGATTCCCCGCATCTGCGAATAGTCAGTTCTTACTTTCCTGAAAGCGGGAGTCAATAGACTGCGTAACTGAACTAGTTTTAAATAGAAAGATCCCTCATCCCCAATTCTCATCCAGGGAATAAGGAGGGAACGAGTGGAAGACTTTACACGTAAGAACATAGTATAATAATATAAGCAGCAGAACTACTAGATGAGAGAGAAACTTTAGGTTTACTTATCTCTTTTTAAGTGAGAATCCCGTAGCGCTCTTTCGAAATGTGAACATACTCTCCTGTCCCTTTCAGGCCACTTCTACTACTTTTAAGTAGAACATTGCCTCCCCTCCATAGATTTGGCGCCTAGGTATGGTATGGCGCCGTGGTTTTACCCTTATTCATAGAGTTTTCCACGTAAAAATTCTTGTCTTGCGTGCATTTATTGTTTATTTCTTTCTCCTCCGCATCACGATCTCACACCATTCCACGTGCCGAGAGAAGATCTCCGATCGCAAGAGATCAAATCAAGGCCCTCTATTGCGTGACGGATTTGCTTTCATTTTTGTGTTCTCGTTGAGAGCGATTTATTCGTCTCTCTCGTTGATGGCGAAATCACACGGCTGGTGTTAACCTCACATCTTGGATCCCAGATCGCCACTTTCCCAGACTCGGGGGCTCAGTCTTGATGAATGTCCCCAAAGGGTATTACTGCTCGATCCCACAATAGGACGTGAACTCTTCACGTCGCATGCCATCAAAAAATGCTAAAGAAAATCACTGTAGAGTTATTTTCTTTAAAAAAACAGTGGTGGAAGGATTGTTCTCGCCGGCGTCGGCTTTTTCCTCTTATCCGCATCGCCTCGACGACTATCTTTCCTCGTCGGCGCTTCCTCGGCGAGACCTGCTCGTCGACCCGACTGGAATTTATCCGACCTCGGCAGCACAGCAACAGCTGCTGAGGCTAGCCTTCGTCGACGCCTTCGCACCTCCAGCTCACTCAAGAATGCGACGGCAGATCTTTGACAACTACTCTTTGCCTTCGCACCTCCTCATGGCGCCTCGACTCCTCATCGCCACGCCCTGACCATTTCTCGTTCGTCGGCCCCGACCACTTCTCATTAGTCGGCCCCGACCACTCTTCGTTCGTGGCCTGGTTGTCTAGGGGCTTCCCCCCAACCTCAGAATCAATATCACAATCATCATTTTCTTAATTATTCTCCTTTTTCTCTTAACGATGAGATTAATGTTTATTCTCTGGTTCCATTAATATTTAATATTAAATTGGGAAGAAATACTTTACCAAATATCTGCATGTGCTATGTGTTTACACGAGGAATATTTTCTCGAACAATTAATGTCCCCGAATGATATCTTCTCGGGTTGAACGAATCTCCTCCCTCATAAACACTTTCCTAAAGGTTCCCCCAACTTTCCAAATATTGGCCGAACACCCAGGATCAGCATTCTCTTCCTTTTCCTCCCGCTTGGCCGGAAGAGTAGAAAAAAAGTGTCTCACAGACAACTCAGCAATGTCCGCCCCATCCTTCACAGGGGGCTGAACTTCCTCGGAGCCGATCACTCGCTCCCCAGGACCTTCTGCTTGGTCAGCCTCAGAAACATTGGCTTCATTCTGCGCCTCCGGCTGGACCTTAACGGAGCCATTCTGCTCCTGTTCAACAGCACCATCCTGCTCGAGAGGGGCATGTAGATGCGGCTCGGGAGGAGCAGAGAGCTAGCATGTCGAGGCTTACTAGCCAAACCCGCGGGGGCCCCTTCACGAAGAAAAGAAGAAGCCAAGCCGTCCCATATTTAAAGCCAACGTGGGGCCTCTGTTGTTGTAACTACTTCCCCTTTTTTCTCTGGACGTGGGTTACTGGTTCGTAACCGCTTCCTTAAGGGAGGAAGTCCCCTTAAAGTAAAGGGCGAGATTGCGTCTTTGGAAGAGGTCGGGCATCAACATCAAGGTCAAGAAGAAGAATCCTGAGTAGTTTCCTTAAATGAACGTAGCAGCGGTAAGGGTCCTCACCTCTGACCCTCTTATTTTGAACCTCTGCCAGCAACAACAACAACAATGGAATTCGAGAGGTGGCAAGTCCATCCATTGACAAAGAGAATCCAGAATCAATAGCAATGGGAGTCGATTCCGTAATGAGGAAGGTCACATTCAGAGACTGATTTCAATACCATTCTCGTTGTGGACATCCCTACCAATCCCCATTCATTCTTTTACTATGACTAAGAGAATCCAGCAGCAATAGAGGTCGATACCTATTATACATCTTCCAGACTATTCAAAACAAAAGTGCCGGAATCGTAAGGACCATCTCGACTTGAGTTCTCACTTGGCTTGCCCTGTTCGAAGTCATTCTCTTTTCAGCCTCCTTTCATTTTGTTTCGGATTCGATCCTTGCCTAGCGATCCGGCACCGGGCTCACAAGCACAAGCCTGGGGGACAGAGTGCGTGGAGGGGGCTATTGCTAAACATCTAGCCAGCTACCGTTTCTTTTGGTCTGGGTAAAGAACTAAAGGTAAGGAGCGGGTGGCCTTGCCTCTTTCTCACAAGTTCTTCTCTCGACTGGAACCGATCCCTGGTGTGCGCCTACCTAAAGTGGTGTATGCGATGAACCGAACGTATGCTTCTCTCGGACAAGAACCAGAAGTACATCTTTCCTTGAGGCTTCATGGCAGTAATGGGACCTATGACCAATTGGGATGGAGAGCGGCTATGATGAACTAGAGAAGGGGAGGACCCGAACCTAGCGATCTCTGCTCGTACGTAGACCAAAGGAAGTATGGGTGATCCCTAAACACCAATGAGCATTCCATTCTCCTTCTTTTCTTAAATTAAAGCATCACTTCAACTGCTATTCGAATATCGATCTCCTGCTGCGCTATAAAGTATTAAATTCTCTCCAAAGGTCAGCAAGATAAGGGGGGCTTTTAAGCCACATCACGCTTTTCATTGACCGATCAAAAGCCGTTTTTCGTTAAGATCAATTGATTGATCTCGTTAAAAGTGGAATCGATTCGATCATTCAAGTCGGATAGCATTTATCTACGCTAGGATCCGACCCCCCCCACTCAAGGAAACAGCTTTCTTTTCTTAAGATTTCTCGAGTGCAAACAATGGTTATTTCACGTCTACTGTCACACCAACAAAGCATAAACGAGATAGGGAGCGTCTTCCACTGAATTTCCGTTCCGAGTCAGGGCTTGGTATTTGTACTAAGAGCGGCTACGAGTACTCATACTAAAACACCGGGAATACCAGGTTGCTGATTCAATTGGCTTGGATTCAATAGCAGCTGATTCTGTAACAACCGAGTCTGTAACAGTGCCTTCATGTGCATTCCACATCACCGGGAAAGGAAAGGAGGCTCGGTTATGGTGAGGGGAAGGTGTTAAGATCCGTAATAGTATGACGATAACCTAGGTCATTGTCTCTCCTTTAAAGATGCATCATTCTTCCCATTTCTGAGAAAGATTTTTAGGGAAACAGCCCAGATCGTACGTTTACTAAAATGGGATCCTCTTTTCTTTATCTTTCACAAATTAACATGATCACATCATTAACGTATATATGGTTAGATATTCATGGATTTTTCGAAGTAAAGGACTAGAATTAAAGTCTATTTTATGAGATTGGTAACATCAACCTTGGATGGTGTGGTGCTGGCTTACTTTACGATGTGGAATCAACACTCACACTCTCTTATTGGCTTTTATTTGCTCTATATAGTCACTGGAAGACTTTAAACCCTTTCCTCAAATGAGAGATATATAAGGAGGGAAGACCCTCGGCTAATGAGCGTGATTCTGAAAAGGGTTACCCTGCTAGTCCTTGATGGTCTAACGAAGGAACACTGTATTGCAGTCTCGTTAAGAGTGTCTTTAGGTTGAAGCGCAAATCTTCCTCGCTTTTCCTAGCTGTTTACTTTTGTAAGTGTGCATCCAGTCTTATGATAAGATATGGATCAGGTAAAAGTAGTGAGGGTGCTCTTCCCGTTTTCGTCTCCTTAACAAGGTCCGGCTTTCCTAGGATCATACCTTCATTTCACCGTAAGCGTATGCTTAAGGGAGATGATGAGGCAGACTCTTTAGTTAAATTCTATTTATCACTTGAGAGTTTTGGAAGACCCCAGTTTCTAGGATATATAGAAACCAGAGTTCCTGCTTGATTGGGTAGTGTTTATCACTACTTCCCTTTCAAGATTGGTAACTGGTGATATATAATATATATTTCTATATGTATATTACAGTTATCTAACTTACTTTGCCGTACACAGCTTAGTGAGTTAGACATTGTTCTTATAATGTTGCAATACGATGCAAACATTACAAGGTTAATGCTAATCTTCTAAGGTGTGAGTTTAAGGAAAGCTTAATTAGTTATCTATTTGCGTGTCTAATTAATTAACCTTACTCTTACAAATAAGCTTGCTTATCAGTCAAGTATGTAGGCTAATAGAGGTTTCTCTATTAGTCTACTATCTCGAGAGCTGTAATGGCTCTAAGAGTTTTTTGCTCTGATCTTTTCTAGATCAACTGTGGGGTTAAGTTCCCGCAGTTGGACAATTCTAAAAAGTTTAAGACTTTATAAGATAGCTATATATTTTATATAAGACTAAAGTCTCTCCTTACTTAGATCTTCGTGACCCAATGAAACCTCGGATCCGTTGGCAAGTGGATTCCGTGCCTGGGTACGAAACTAGAAGCTATTCTTCGATCTCGAAAGAGTGAAGATCAGGATTTGATGCTGTTCCAATCTCTCTCATCTCATAATCCCGTAGATCGTTGATTCCCTTGCTTTCGGGCAATGATTCCAATTTTGCTTTGCTTGCCCACTCTATTATAGAGTCCACATATTCTTAATATTCTTATTAGTTAAAGAGGAACCTAGTTCCCGGCGAACTAGCAGCTGAGGCATCAATAGCTGCAGATGCAGTTCTATGAATTATAGAACTAGTGGGACCAAGAGAAAGAGTAGTGAAAGAATTTATAGATAGCCAGTTTAGTCTGGTCCTTGTGAGCATGGTATTCCTTTTTCGAAATAGCACGCACAGGACAGAGAGAAGAGCTTATCCCACGGAGGGCACTCTCTTTAAATTACAGACGTTAGCAATCACGGCTGATTCACAACAATCGTGAATTGAATTACCCTCGAGTCAGGCCTTGCATAGTTTACCTGTACTATCGTATCGAATAAGGTTTCCCAGCCTAGCCTATTCCGGTGTCTGTTACCGAAAGAGAGAATCGGTCTAAGGGAAGCTTAAAACCAGCTCAACCTCTTCATGGCCTTTTCCGACGCTTTTCATGTTGTTGCATGTGCCTTACGGTATCCAGATCCACTCCTCTCTGCTTCCTATGATTGATGCTAAAATCCGCTTTCCCTGGTAGGATGATTTAAACCTAGGCGGAGACCAGGCACAGTTAACAACCGATTATTCTACCACTGAGGAACAATGGGAGATTAGATCTCATAGAGTTCCATTCCTGTTCTCAACCCACGACCAATATGAGCTAGCAGCTTCCTTCGTAACCCCCGGAACTTCTTCTGTAGGTAATGCCTCCGGAATCAGTTCCCTTTCTATAACCATATGTACGGACGGTTCCCTTTATCGAGTATTCAGTACCGAATTCAGAAGCTTGGTCTGTGCCGAAGAGAAAGAGTGGGATCTCTTAGTGAATACTGCCTTACATACCGATATCGTTACCACTTAACTCTACTCCGCCATTACTATCAGCAGCAGTAAGCGAGGGACGCATGCTTTAATTAACATGGGATTCCTTCCGAGAGCAGTTCCTAGCCACCCGAGGCAATGACCGGTAAGAGAATCAGTCCGCAGAGCCAAGGTTTCTCCACTTGTCAATGTGTGTCTAGACGCTAACCTGTACGCGCAAGTGGTAGTAGACGCCCCGCATGTCCACTACTCCGTGGAATCATAAGCATAAACAGTCCCAGGAACGAAGTCAAGGTTAACCAAGTAGTCATAACCAAAGAGTGCCTTTCCCAAGTCAACTTCGTTTTCTTAGGGACTCTGGGGTAAAAGGATGAGCTCTACCTTTGTCCTTCCTATTCAGCCTGTGATTAGGTTAATAAATAGCATTGATCATATTCATCCTTTCTCGAGGCATCACTTGGCAATGGGTACCGCATGCATTCCTAGCAGTGGGATTACGATCCTGTGCACATCGGGACCTATCCTTCCCACTTTTTGGTTGGAACGAACCCTTGTCTTTCCTCTCTTCTCCAAGCCCTTCTCTTAAGTTCGATAGTAGTCGACGTTTGTCCGTGTCAAATCGAGATTGTGTGGGTGTTCAGTCTACCGCGTTCAAGCTATCGAAAATCATGCATTGTTTTCGATTCATTATCTTTTTTAGAAAAAAAAGGTCCCATCCTTCAACACCCTATCTGGACTAGCCGCCCTAAAGCGTGAAGCCTTACTCTTTACTCTTTCGGGGTTCACTCTTCTACTTAAGCTCATTAAGTTCCTAGCTAGGCTGATGCCTTTGCCGAGCCCTCAACTCTATCAATAACTCCGACTCCTAAACTAAAAACTGGCCGGAAATGCCGCTCGCCGATTTCTAAGGCTCGGATGTTCCCGCTGATCTTGACTTTACAAATAGTCAGCTTCTGTCTTTCCATACAGAGCAGAGTATGGCACTTTTATTGTCTCTTTTGTCTTTCTTTCCCTTTTTCATTCTTAACAAATGCATCGAATGCTTTTTTTTTGGAGGGCGCTTGACCTGCCCCAACATCTAAACGGCTTTACAGCTTCGTTCCCTTGCTGCCTTATTTATTACGAAGGCCTGATTTTATACTCTAAATTAGACCGATGATTCCCGGGTAATAATTCCACTGAAGCCTATGTTACCGACTTTTGTTTAGAGAAGTTAGAGTTAGGACATGCCAGTCTCCGATTAGATTTTCGTTATTTGATGTTTTTTGAATTGAATGTGCGTCGAGCAGTAAACAAAGTGTTTTTTTCGGTAGTAGTAGCGGCGATGGAAGTCACACCAGTGCTGATCCAGTTGTTTATTACCGTCATGCAGTTACGAGATGATCGTGATTCCGTTCCGGATGTCCCTTATGCAGTGCCTGTTCATAGGTCAAGTGCTATGTGAGGACTTCGAGATCATTATTATGAATTTGTGTAGCGAAATCGGAATGAAGGTGCATATCTGAGGGTTCAGATGCGGGAAGAAATGGAGGGTTGCCTCACGAGAATCAATGGGTAGTAGGATTGCAATCTTTCCGATCGGGATCAGAATAGGATGGATAGATTCGTTGCCTTCATCACCCGGTGAAGCCGGGGGGGTTTTTGGGGGGTTATCAGGAATGGAGTCAATAGCTTGCCTGAACTAGAATAGCCTTCTTTAGAAGGGGATAAGAGTCTGGGATGGTTGTGGACAAGATTCGAACCCGGGAAGAAAATGACACAGGCTGGCCTCGACCTCTTGCTCCCGGTAGGCGATGATGTGAAACTAGGGGATAGGGAAGCGGGGGTGGTCTCACTAACATAAATAGGCTCCTGTTCGGCATAGCCTGCTACGAAAGATTAAGGCACTTTTTCCGATCCCGAACCTCTTCGGTCCCGTACAGGCACGGTTAGGGTAGACACAGGTGATAGGAACTTGTTTGAGGTACAGGTTCTCCCCGTGCGTGCTGGTACTAGTTACGATACTAGTTCAAGTAGTAAGTTCGGTTACAGGAATTAGGTTGGTTATAGGAAACAGTCTCTAGTAGTGGAGTTTCAAGCTCCTGCTTGTTTCGTTGCCTACCCGTTTCTCATAGGTCATTTGATATCTATCATCACATAAACGAAAATCAAAAGGCAGACTGAATTAGTGCTTGAGTCCGTTTTCTCCTCCCCGGCACTGGATCAGTAACTAAGCGAGTGTGAAACTATCACACTTGGATATTCGGTGTTTGTTAAGCAGGCCCACTAATCTATAGAATCTTAACTTCTATTAGACAAGAAGTTCCTCCCCGCTTATACGTTCCTAAATCGTTGAGGAACGTCTACATTCCGTAGCAGGTGCCAGGCCTTTCGGCCATTCATTTCTGCCCCGTCCCGTAGACCAGATCCCGGCAGGCTATACTGCACTGCGGTATACGTCCTCTCCAACAAGGTCGAGTGAGCTTTCCGCTTCCTTTCTTGAAATCGAATATGAACAGCAGCAAAAGACTTTGAAATGAGAGTAATCAGGGATGCTTCCAGAATTGAAGGGATATTTTCCAGCCGGTATGCGATTTCAAAAGTATGTTGCGGTCAACAACTTTTGCAAGTCATTCAGATCCCGCCCCCCATCAGGTCCAGAAGATTTCTCCTAAGGAGAATCCCGAATAGCAGATAGAATTTCATCCTTAGAAATCTCAGCAATCAGAGCCATAGAATCAGCAGCAATGACCTTGCTACCGGGAGGGATATCCTTATTGAGGTGGGAGTGAGGCCTTTGATTTTGATATAGTGAAGAGAAATGGGGGATCACCTTATCAGAAAGAGCCTTTCAGTCTTAGATAATAGCATCATTGTCGTCTCTAACTTTTTAGTTTTTTTAGATGGACTTATATGGACTTATATTTAGATGGACGTGAAGAAGAGGTTCTGGGCTCACGCCCTTTCCCCTCAACCTCTGGTCTTTTGGCTGTGTCACGCCATCAAACCAAATCAAGAAGCTTGTAGATAATCTACTAAGGGATCAGCCTCTGAAGGACTGGTACCTCCAGTTACTGACGATCCTATATATATTATATTTACTAAGCATAAGCTATATGTAACACCACAACAGTAGTCTCGCCACTAACCAACTAACTATGGGGCAGTGTGTCCCCCAAACGTCTGTATAATTACTCGAATTATCAAGTAACATACACACTCTCTCAAGTTCAAACTCACTTTTATATGAGCTTAAGCTTTAGAGATGAGCAGTTAGTGGACTTACAGATTACAGCAGCTTGTTTATCAGCCGTGCTTATACAGCATAGCTTCAAAACAGCGTAAACATGCAACTTACACTTAGGATACATCTATTTAGTTACACGTTGCAATTGCAACGAAAGTAACGAAACTAAGATAGACAACAACATAGTCACTAAGTAGTATTCACTATCTAAGCGAACTATGCAAATAGAGTGATACAGTACAAAGCCAATTTTAGCCTAAGCTTCAAAAGTCTAAAATACTGATCAACCTACTTCGCTAACCGCATTCCCTAAAGAACACGGTTACCAATAGCTATCGTCTATCCTCTTACCTTTACATCAGAACCTATGTGATCTAACATTAAGTGACATCAGCAACAGCTAATACACTTGACGCTAGAACATACAAGACTGGAGAAACTCTAGACTTGTACCAGGGAGAACTTTATTCTTTCTACCTAAGTAGATAAGAGAAAGAACACCCACATAGGTATCTACTGAATCCTTGTCGTATAGGAATCAAGTAGATTCCGTACCTTTCAGATCTATGGGCATTTACGACCGTAGAACTGCTTCTGGTTACTACGATTACGATAATAAACACACAAAATCTTAAGATACATGATCTAATAGAAAAGATAAAGATAGGTAACAAACGACTACACATGCACGCCTTCCATCAGCCTCGTTAAGAGACCGAATGAAGGTAACTGTTAAAACAGAATGCATGGGCAGCCTTTTGTGCTAACCTAAATGCTTCTACTAGATAGATGGATTTCAAACAATCCTTCTGGATTAGACCATCAAGGAGAAAGTGTTCCAACACTTTCCACCACTTCACAGGACGATATATAAAACGTCGACTGTGAAGACTCGCCTAGATGATTTCAGTTAATGAAACCAAGGGCTGGTGCTTTCTTGATAAGATCAAGTCTTACATTTACGTACAACCGTAAACTAAGCGAGGTAAACATTTGATATCAGACATTGAAACAGAGTATGTCCGCAAGGCTACTCTATCTCTCTGTCAAACCCAAAGTGTCGCCTCTGGGCTCACTTCACACTAACAAACACACTCATCAGTGATCAGCAAGCGGGAGTAATCACTCTCCCAGCCAAGGAATCCTAAGATTCCTTCCTATAGAAATGTCGGATACGTATAAATCAAGAAAAAAAGTCCATTTTTTTGCTTTTTTAACGATTTAGATTCTTAATTCGTAAGTCTTAAGAAAGGAAAAAGGTTTTTCTCATAGATTATCTATTATTTTAAATATATTCAATATATATTCAATATAGTAAATACAAGAAAATAACCTAAAATAACCTATAACCTATAGTAAATAAAAGAAAATAACCACAAATTACTAGTAATCTGTGCCACTCTCTGTTCTCTTACTCAAGTCCATGTCTATGATATCCATATATCATTCCTGTTTCTATTACAACACGACAAATAGACCGAAATACAAAAATAAAGCAAAAATATGTATGCCTATGCCATACATATGGCTGGGATTGTAGTTCAATCGGTCAGAGCACCGCCCTGTCAAGGCGGAAGCTGCGGGTTCGAGCCCCGTCAGTCCCGAACTAGAATCCGATGAATTGATCAATGAATCTCTCCCTTTTCTGTTAAAGATAAAACAGAGAACGAAATCGCATTTCAGGTGGGAATCCTTATTTATTTAGTTTTCGTTTCACATTTCTTATTAGAGAAATATGGAAATTTTGCTTTCTTTTGCTAGTACCCGAAAGTACAATTTGGTGGTCTTATTAGAATAGGAGAAACTATATTCAGTATTTGAAGAGGGCCTATACTCGTCTTATTTTGTTTTTTTATTGTTCTTTTCCTAATCTATGAAAGAGTGCTCATATTTTTCTTGAGAGTACAGACACAAATTGTCTTTGTTTATTGTAGGATACACAATGAACTTCGCATAATTATCTCGACAGAGTACTCTTCGAGTTCAGATTCAATCACACCTTCTTTAATTTCGAACAAACTTTATTTGTGCATCCACAATGACTAATTGAAAATAATCTATCTCATCCCGTTGCTTTTTTTATCTATGCGTTTTAATTCCCCCCCCCCATCCAAGAAGGAGGATGAGGATACTGAAAAAAAAAGACCAAACAAGCAACGTTAACAAATTCGTTGGAATATTCTATTTTAGAGACTTTATCCGTCCTGTTTTTTTCCATCTCTTTACTACTGTTTGTGTTTGCATATTGTATGACCCATAGGATATTGGCCATACCTACTAATTCTATGTATATTGCTTCTATGTATATTTTGGGTGTTTTGGCTAGCAATAAAGCGCCGGGTCCTGCCCTCGCCAAAACAAAAGTTTAAAGACCAAAACCTATCTATCTACCTCTCCAGACACAATATCTTGAGTACCTATGATGGTGACTACATCTGCTGGCATGTGATGTTTAGACATAGAATCGAGTCCTTGTGAATGGGCAGAGCCAGGTGCTCTTATTTTACGACGGTAGGGACGATTGCTTCCATTACTTACAAGAAAGACACCAAATTCTCCTTTAGGTGCTTCAACTGCGGTATAGGTAGAAGGAGCTGGTACGGAAAAACCTTCTGTATAAGGTTCGAAATGGTGAATTGAGGTAGAGTAGACCGATGATCCTGTAGTCATTTGGCCGGCTATGGAAAGAAAAAGCTTGCATCTGCTCCCCCTAAACTATAACCGGTCCCATCTCTCTCCAAACCTAACGTGGTAGTTTCCCATCATAAGGCTTTCAATCTATAGATTGAGCCATTACCAACCAAAGATCCCATTCGTTTAGAACTCAGTTGACTACTTCTATAGATAAGGCGGAGCGTCCTTGGTTCAGCATTATAGCACATAGGCTTCGGCGCTACTACAGCGCTTCGCTAACTCGAAGCGCCTCGCTATGAGAATGACGCTTCGCTAACGCTCGCCAGAAATGAATGGTCGTCGAACCCTCGCGCTGACCGTTCGCTTTCTCAGTAGCGAATCTCTTTGCCCCTTACCTTAAGTAGAAGGACAAGAAAGAGATAATTTGAAGATTGCTCCCGCTTCCTCATCTGCGCTCGTCAAGCCAACTTAGCTTTTTAGGGGGGGAGGTGAAACAGCGGTTGAAGCGGACATTTCAAAAAAAATGCCGAAGGCTCGAAGAAATCGAGACGATTAGGCGTTAATCCTAATTGGAGTTAGCTGAGCTCCAGGTCTAGTTCTCTATCTGTCCGCCTTATATCATTAATAAGTCAGATGATAGGAGGTGGAACCGAAGATAGCAACTAGGACTTTAAAGAAGTATGCCCTCGAAAAATCGATTAGGCAACCTAGTTGTACTATTTAGGTTTGATTATTACTCATTGATGCCCCCTTTCAGGGGACCTGACTCTTACGGACTTGGTATCTTTGGGTGTAATACCGGTTAGATGTTCAGTCCTGTAGGTTTGAGTTCATAGCTATTTGCCTTAAACTATATTAAGTCAGGAGTTATAAGGTAAAATCTTGACATATAGTTGCGGTTGCGGGTCAAGATACAGTCCTTTTCACGCATCGTGAAGGATTGTTGGCATGTTCCAGATCTTCAGAATCATTGTGTTCTTTCTGTTAGCACTGCAATTTAAAACTGCAGTTCTGATAGTTGCTCACAGTGATTACGCTCTGCTGTCTTCCTTTTAAGGTTGACTAATGGCAGGGAGTGTTGGAACACTTCCATCACCAGAGATTGCTAGGATACACTGTTGTCCTACACTTGAGGAGTGTCAGGTGTACGCAAGTGCATCTGGCTCTCTCCCCCCCGTCCAATGAGGGATTGACTATATTAGTCATAACTTAGTCTTATATTGAGTAATGACACACTACTCTCTATATGATCAGCTATGAGTTTCTTATAGCTGTTGGACTAAAGGGTGGATGGTTAAGAGTAAAATTCCATTAAGGTTAATGGGTTACATTAGGAATTGTAGGATTGCCTCGGTGATTCTGCACTCCCTAATGACTAATACACTAGTTAGTTGCGTAATTAGTCAATTAGCTTTACCATTCAAATGAGTTAATTCTCATCTTAAGGTAGACCAACAACAGTCTCCATCTTAGTCCGGTCACAAGGATAATTACCTTGTGATCAGATAGGTGTGATTTTGTCTACACACCAAAATCTTCTGGAACATAAGACCAAAATGACAGCATCGAAGATCTTTCTATATATACACGGTCACGGTTATCCCGGACTGCGTTCCGGAAAAAGTAGCCTACTTGAGGCGGGCACTCTCGGCCCCTTACTAATCACTGGGGTAGGCACTCTCGTGTTTCAACCCCACGTGAGTGACTTTGCCCCCTACACATTTGATAGTTGTAGGGCAAATGTATGTGGGGCAAAGTGTACTGACAGCCTCTACGAGTTGCAAGTGAATGGGGGAGCTGATGCCTATACTTATACTAGGGGCGTGGCGAAGGGAACGGTTCATCAAGCCATTTCTCGCCTCAACCCCCTAAATAGGAAGAGGGGTACTTGACAAATAACAAATAGGAGAAATTGTATCGCACCTGACTGTGAGGGACCTCTCGATACCCTATGTTCACTTCGTCACTAGTGGCCGGTTTCCCGTCGCTCCAGCCTTTTCTGCCTTATTATTAAAGGCGCTACGCCCCGTTTTAGTCTAAGCGGGGCTAATATTCGGTGTTAGTGCTTTCTCATGGGGTAAATAATGCTAATCCCTTTTTTTGTGCTACTCCTACGGGAAGAATAGAATCGCGAAGCGTTCTCTTGGTTTCCCAAAGCTTCTAAAGGCTGCCCTCTCT